GTTTCAGAATGAATATATTTATATGATAAAAGATCATATCTATAGTTTTTTTCAAAATTATCCTCTTTATTTGATAATAAATAGACTTTCAAATTTTGTTTTTTTTTGTAATCAAAAAAAGGGTGTTTTTCATAGGAATACCATAAATCATTATTTTGAGAGGTATTTATCCCATTTCGCCATTTTTGGGGGACTAATCTAGACCATGTAATCTGAGATAAATCGTATTGATAATGACCTCTTAACCAGTTTTTCCATGGATTCATTCCATAATTTGGAAGTTTCTTATGTCTTATTTCGGAATCAAATATTCCTTGTCTTCCAAAAAAATCCTTTATTTCATTCTTAAGAAAAAAAGATGGTCCATTATATTGAAGAATAGATCTTACCTTATTGAAGTTAATTGCTTGGGTTTGTGATAATTTAAAAAATACATATTTTTGTGACAAGTAAGATAAATCAAAAAAAATATGTGACTTTCGCTTACTATTTCTAAGATTATCAAATATCTTTTTTATAGTCATAGGCGAAATAAAGTCAATTTTATTTTGTTTTGTTTTATTAATCCTTTCTTGATCTTGATTTCTTTTATTATTGTCAATGTATTTCTCAACAATTTTTTTTGTTGATTCCATAAAAAGGTATAGAGTGATTCTGCGCATATTAATGATACATAGAAAGATATCAATGTATATTTTTTCAATGCAAAATTGAATTAATAATTCAATATTTTTTCTTTTTAATAGTTTCCGAATTTTTTGGGGTGATTCTCCATTATTCTTTTTATTTTTTTTCATTTTTTCTATTTGATTTCTGATTGTGTTTCTTCTATCAATTCTATGTTTCATTTCTTCTTTTGCCTGTAAATAATTTGTCCAACCTGTAGCTCGATTTTGACTAAGCGATTCATGAATTATCTTATTACTGATTATAGAATCATTTTCTGTTTGAGTTTGACTTGATTCATATATTTCTCTCGGTATAAATAATGGAATTTTTGTTCCTTTTAAAAGTTCTTTTATTATTTGTTTTACAAATAAAACAGCTTTTGTTTGTTTCTTTGTTATTTTTTTTAAAACTCTTCGAACTCTAAAATTGAATTTTCTAATTTCGACTTTATAGTCTATATCTTTAAAAATAGGTTCAAAAAAGGAAGGTGTTTTTCGAGGAGGCCCAAAAGGATATTCTGTTTCCATTCCCAAAACTGTTAAAAAACAAGAATCAAAATCATCCTGTTGCTTTCGATCGCTATCAGAGAGTCGTAGTTTAGATCTGTGCCAAGGTTTCAAATGAAAAGGATATAGGATTTTGATCTGAAAACCTTCTCTTAACCAATTTTTAGGAAATTCCGTTTTGGAGAATTGAAGACCATTATAGCTGCACTTTAGATAAATTTCTCTATTCCAATCTTGGAAATCCTCATACCATTCCGGAGATTGACGTAATAAAATACGGCCAATATTCTTAACTATTATGAATAAGGGTAATTTAATATATCTTCTAAAAATTGATTGAGCTAGTAACAGAACACTTCTTGTTTTTTGTGCATATGGAATGTTATCCCAGAATTCCATTGCGTCTTCCTGGTTATTTTTTTTTATTTGGAATTGTTGATCTAAAATTTCGAATTCTGACTTTTTACCCAACCAATCTCTAATATTAAAAAAAAGTTTCATTAGGTTGGATATAGGAAAAGGAAAATCCTCCATTTTTTCCAAAAAAAGGGGGGAATGGGGATTTCCTTGAGAGGGTCCCCAAATAACCATTTTACGCCTTTGAACGCGCATAGATCCTTTTATTACGGCTCGACGAAAATCCGGTTCTTCTAAATAACTTATAAAACCCGAATCTCTATTAAATTTTCTATAAAGATCATAATTCTTGAAATGAGACTTCTTAAAACTTCGTCTGGAACGAGTTAAAAAAGCTATACGTTTAAATCTTCTTGTTCGAAGCTGGTGATCCAGCCCTTGCATTATGCCTTGTTCTTTTCGTCGTTTTTTAAAATGTTGTTCCAACTCATTGATTAATTTGTATGACCATCGAGGGGGTTTTTTACCTATTTTGTTTATTCCAATAGATTTCTTTTCACGCTTAGGGTTAGTTAGAATTGCGTTCAATGAAAACTTTAACCTATTATTTGAATCTATTTTTACTTGTTTTTTTTCTGATCTTTCGATTTTCGGTTCATATTCTGGAGAATTAGGATAGGGAAGAAGGATATCATGAATTTGATTTAGTTCAGATGTTTCTGTGCAATTTTCTATCGAAGTTTCGTTTATGATTGAAGAAGAAAATAATTTCTTCATTCTTCCACGATACATCCCATTTAAAAAGGGATCATACATTTTAACTAGGCAATTTTTGTTTTTAGGCTCAGTATTATATAATTTAACTAGGAAATTTTTTTTGTTTTTAGTCTCAGCATTATACAATCTAGTTTTTGTTTCAAGTATATTTAGAGAAAGAAATACTGTCTCTAAAGTCTCAATTCTATTTA